GGATTTTCATAACCCTGCTGTGCAAAAATGGGGTAGGCATTTGAAATGGGTGCCTGAGTTATTATATATATCATGAGCGATAGGGAAATGGATCGAGTAATCTCTTTCTTTATCGACGAAAAGGTTTTTTTAGTTTGCATGGTCCAATCATTGATCCCGAAATTTTCTACAATAAAATTAGGTAGGTCGCTAGTAGAGTTCCCTATCTATAATTTTGCTATTTACTGAAATAATTTTTCTGAAATATTGGAGAGATCCCTTGGCTGGGTAGAAAGAATAAGTACAATTTTGAGTGTTTTGCTTATGGACAAAGTAACAAATATTATAATTGGGTCGTTCAATCATTTTTCAGTCATTCATTGAATGATAAATCACTACAAGTGAAGGAGATACACGATTTAAATAACGAAAGATCCAATATTTAAAAATTGTATCTAAAATGACTGGAAAAGTAGAAACAAGACCGGATATAATTTGATCATTATGAGCAAATCCAAAATCTTTGTAGACAGAGCCAATCATTAATTCCCAACCGTGGGGCGAATGGAATCCTATACATAAATCAGTTAATAAAAGAATAGAAAAAGCTTTTATTGTGTCGCTTAAGTTATATAGGAATTCTTGAACCCAAGAGTTAAGAATAACAAGTTCTTCATTACCTAGAATAGAATAACCACTTAGAATAACGAAACAGATTATATTTGTCGAGAAGTGTAAAATTGTATGGATACGATCCTCATTGTGCATCTTGATCAATTGGGTCGTTTCTTTGTAGATTTCGACGCGAAGCTTTTGTAAATGCGTTTCTGGGTATTCCTTTATCATTTCCTCCAAACGAAGGAGTTCCTCTAAGTCTATGAATTTTTTTAGAATACTCTTTTCTTGAATATCATTCAAAAAAATTTCGGATTGCCTAATATTCCACCAATTAGTAATCCAAGATTCCAGACTTTTTTTAAATGAGAGAGAGATCCACCAAGGCAAAAATACTATAAATGCAAGATATAGAAGGGAAATGAATACTTTCTTTTTTGCCATTTTTCGTCTGTGAATTTTTGAAGTTTTAATGAACTCATCCCATGCGTCGACTCTATATGATACTAATATTTCTATCAAGCATAAGTTATATCCCAAGTCATCGAGCCCATTAATCTATTGCGAGGTTTTTATTTGTGATGCAGTATAGCGGTTAGGTTAGTCCTTGAATCTAGAAAGAATACAGAAATAGAATAAGAAAGAGCCCATAATATTAGTTGGATTTCGAGACGAAAGAACTCCCGTTCTATTAAATAAAATATCAAATATAAAAAAAAATTATGGACACAAAAAATTTCGTTTTAGGGTTGCTTCGTATACGTTTACTTTGGCTCGAATAGGCGTTCAGAACAAACTTCCGTTAAGTTATGGTATAGAAAAAAAAGAGGGTTCTTGAGTTTTTTCCCTCTTGCAAAGTATTCGTTTTTCAGTTCCTTTTTTCAAAATACTTCAATTGGTACGCGCAAGAAATAGGCCAATTCAGCAGCTTTTTGCTCAATTTCTCGTGGAGTCAAATTCTCATCAGTACGCGTCAAGGGAATGGCCCCCTGGCCTCTGATTTCCATATAAAGGATCCGACGAGCAAAAAGACCCTCTTTATTTTCTATTCTGATGGACTGAATATCTTTCATAAGGAATCGCAGAAATATGCGACGGTTTTTTCCAGGAAATCCCCAACGAAAAATACACACTATGCCCTCTTTTATATCGAATCGATCATAACCACTACCTACATTCCACGAAATTGTGCACCACAAGTAGGAGCTAATAAAAAGACCCGCGATCCCATAGAAAGACATCACGATCCCCTGCGGAAAAAAATTTATTTGCTGAGAAGGAAATAAAGATATAAAATTCCTACCAAAATAACTGGAGGTTCCAACCAATACAAACCCTAATGAACCTAAAAAAAGAATAAGGGCCCAACCGAAATTACTTATTTTTCGAGATCCCGCTATAAGTTCTATCCATATACGTTCTGATCGCCAACTCATACTCTCACTAGACCTAGTTGCATTTTATTGGAATTGGAAGAATAACAAAAATAAATTTTATTTTACTTTTTTTTGTTTCCGAAGTAACTCTCATCAACCAGCACTACTATGATGTGAACCTTTTAGAAAAATTCATCGAATTGCTTAGATCCAAACTAAAATAATAACATCTCTTTCATATGATTTCCTATAGATATCCACATATAGATATATTGACTTTCCATTTCCGAAATTCTCCCCGATACCGATCCATTTGAAAATTGTTAGAATTCATTTACCCATATATCATGTTTACACATACATAAGAGCTTAGGCTCGAAAGAAGCCACATGTTATACCATATTCTACTAAATAGATATGGGTGTTATGATCAAAGTCAGTTTTGAAAAAAAAAAAAAAAAAAATGGATAAGAGTTGTCCCTATAGTATCTAAAAAATCTTGTTTTTTTGAACATGAAGAGATAAAGAAA